ATTGAAAATCATATTTTTGAGATTGCCAATGATCATCCTTTTTGTAGTGAACTAGAAAGTTCTTTTTATCGGAATTCTAGTTATCTGAATAATGGATCTAAGAGTAAGAATCCCGACCACGATCGTTACATGGATGATACTCAGTATACTTGGAATAATCACATTAATAGTTGCATTGACAGTTATCTTCAGTCCCAAATCTGTATTGATAGTTACATTGTAAGTGGTAGTGACAATTCCAGTAACAATTACATTTCTAGTTCCATTTGTGGTAAAAGTGGAAATAGTAGTCAAAACGAGGATACCAGAACGAGTGATCAAACTATACCAGAAAGTTATACTAATCTGGGTGTAACTCAACAATACCGGCATTTGTGGGTTCAATGCGAAAATTGTTATGGATTAAATTATAAGAAATTTTTTAAATCAAAGATGCATCTTTGTGAACAATGTGGATATCATTTGAAAATGAGTAGTTCAGATAGAATCGAACTTTTGATCGATCCGGGCACTTGGGAGCCTATGGATGAAGACATGGTCTCTCTGGATCCCATTGAATTTCATTCGGAGGAGGAGCCTTATAAAAATCGTATCGATTCTTATCAAAGAAAGACAGGATTAACCGAGGCTGTTCAAACAGGCAGAGGGCAACTAAACGGTATTACCGTAGCAATTGGGGTTATGGATTTTCAGTTTATGGGGGGTAGTATGGGATCCGTAGTCGGGGAGAAAATTACCCGTTTGATTGAATACGCTACTAAAGAATTTCTACCTCTTATTATAGTGTGTGCTTCCGGAGGGGCACGCATGCAAGAAGGAAGTTTGAGCTTGATGCAAATGGCTAAAATATCTTCTGCTTTATATGATTATCAATCAAATAAAAAGTTATTCTATGTACCAATTCTTACATCTCCTACTACCGGTGGGGTGACAGCTAGTTTTGGTATGTTGGGGGATATCATTATTGCCGAACCCAATGCCTACATTGCCTTTGCGGGTAAAAGAGTAATTGAACAAACATTGAATAAAACAGTACCCGAGGGTTCACAAGCGGCCGAGTATTTATTCCAGAAGGGCTTATTCGATCTAATCGTACCACGTAATCCTTTAAAAAGCGTTCTGAGTGAGTTATTTCAACTACACACTTTCTTTCCTTTGAATCAAAATTAGAACATTAAGTTCAATTATTTTGAGCAAACAAGTAATTAGTTTATCGGAATCCAAGTCAAAATTAGACGAATGGGGTTTTCTTTGTTGACATAAGATCTAATTATATAAAGAATCAAAAGTCACAGAAAATCCGCCCCTTTTTCTATATTCCTGATTATTGATCTATATTCCTGATTATTGATCAAGAAGCCTCTATTAACAAGATAAAAGATGAAATTCTTATTTTCGTGAAATTAGGCAAATCAAAAAAATCTACTCTTCTCGTCATATATAATGAAAATCTATAAAATATAGAATTTTTTATTTTTCTATATCTTACGATAATCCTATTTTGACTAAGAATCCCTGATGGATGGGATTCTAACAAACCCTTCAATATATTCAATATAAATATAATATAATTAAAAATAGAATCTAATTAATTTTTAAGAAACTTTTTGCTTAGTAAATGAAATTCGAAGACAAGAGCAAAAAATGAAGAAAATAATATCTCATCCATATCCTTTCAAATCTTTCATGTAGAAAGATGAAAAACTACATTATATACTCACTTAGATAGATACTTATATTTATACTTAATAGCTATTAAGTAATAATAATAATTCCAATTTAGAATTATCAAATTATAATAAGATATCTTTATATATAATAAGATATCTTTATATTATAAATATAAAATATAAATAATAATAACAGGTACAAATAGTAAATCGAGGTACCCATTCTATGACAACTCTTAACTTTCCCTCTGTTTTGGTGCCTTTAGTAGGCCTAGTATTTCCGGCAATCGCAATGGCTTCTTTATTTCTTCATGTTCAAAAAAACAAGATTGTTTAGAGCTGATGGCACAAAATCTCATCTATTTTTTTTTTCAAAACTGACGCTTGTATCATAACACAGATATCTATTTAGCAAAATATGGTATAAGCGGCTTCCGCCGAAAAACTCTTATGTCTCCAGAAAATGCTATAGGGATCAATGGATTCTAGCTATTTTCAAATAGACCCGAATCTACGGATAGCTGAACTGTAAAGTTGGTCTATCTATATCTATTTGGCTATCTTTAGTGAGATCATACGAAGGGTATGTTATTAGTTTAGATCTAACGAATTTAATGAATTACTCCTAAAGGATCACATCAAACTAGTGCTAGTTGATGCGAGTTACTTCGGAAACAAAAGGACTAAAGTCAAATTCATTTGGGGTATTCTCTCAATTCCAAAAAAATCAACTGGATCAAGTATGAGTTGTCGATCAGAACATATATGGATAGAACCTATAACGGGGGCTCGAAAAACAAGTAATTTCTGCTGGGCTGTTATCCTTTTTT